TTCTGATAGAAAAAAAGGATCCATTTGACCGAGAGGGCCAAGAAACTAAAAAACGATTAATTGTAAAAACAAATAAAGATATGTATAGAATAAAAAAAAAAGAAACAAAGGAAAAGAAAAGTTCTTATTCGAAGCGCCTCGTGATTGTCAACCAATTCTGTGCTTCAATATAATTACCAGGAGTAAGCGTTATAGCCTGTTTCCAATACTCAGCGGCTTGAGCGAACCAAGCCTCCGCCATTTCAGAATCTCCTTGTTGAATGGCCTGTTCTCCACGGTCGGAATAGGCGGGTCAATTCCCTCCCTGAGAACCGTACTTGAGAGTTTCCTACCTCATACGGCTCGACAACCAACTCTTTTGTTTTGGTGTACCAGTTTTTTAACTTTAATTTCACTTTATATCTAATTGCTTTATATCTAATTGAATGAGATTTCTTATAGATATTCGGTTTTTCTTGGATTAAACAAAAGAGAGTAATTACATGAGTTTCAAACTTTCATTTTGATTTAATTAATATATTAATTAATATAATAAGTTTTATCTTTTCTCCTACCTTCAGAAAAAAAGGCATGTCCACTGTTATTAGATATTAGAATTTTCTGAAAGGTAACTATCCCGCTTTCATATAAAAATTTATATAGAATCTTTGAAAAAGACTTTTTTTTTCATACTTCATAAAAAAGAAAAAGACTTACTGTCTTTAGGATCTGATGCTACACCGCTGCTCAATACCTTAGGGGATCCACTCTATTACATAAGTAGATTCCTAAGATTTATCTCATATTATGATATAAATAAACAGCTCTTGTTGTATCGGTCCAAAACCTTTCCAATTGATCTTTACGGTGCTTCCTCTATCAATTAAATCTTTTTTTATCCATAGAAAGAAAGTATTTAGGCATATCTAGTCTTCACTTCATATTTCGATCTATGAAGTTTATTTATTTGCTACAGCTGATAAAAAATCGTTTTGGACGATGCTTATGTAGAAAGCCCTTTTTTGTGTTTCTAGTATTTCATTGACTAGCTGTTCGTTCTTTTTTTCTATAGTGGAGATAGTCGCACGTAATGACAGATCACAGCCATATTATTAAAAGCTTGTGGTAAAAAGGGGTTTCGTTCTAATGCCCGAAAATAATATTCTAAAGCTTTGGTATGTTCCCCATTACTTGTGTGGATAAGGCCTATATTATAGAGTATATAACTTCGATCATAGGGGTCAATTTCTAGTCGCATAGCTTCATAATAATTCTGTAATGCTTCCGCATAATTTCCTTCAGATTGAGCCGACATCCGTTACGGTCGTCATTCGCTTTAACGAATTCTCCGTTTCAGAACCGTATGTGAGATTTTCATCTCATACGGCTCCTCCTTTAGGTGCATAATGAAAATAATATATGGAAAAATTTGATGTCATTATGAACTAAGCGGGGCTAATGTTTTTACAAGAAATCCCTAGCCAACCTTCTTGCAAAAGATCTTTTCTTACTACCAAGTGGGTTCATGCTAGATAAAAATAAGAAAGGAAACTCTAAAAATTTCTTTGTTCTCAACGCCCCTAAATTTCCAGGAATTAGTCACTTCAACAGTCTTCAATGGTTATACGGGTATCCAAAGTACGAACGAGATGGATGTTTATTGTTCCAACCATTTTAATTAGTCCCAATCCCAAAGAAGAAGAAGAAAGAAAAGGAATCATTTTGAAGAAAGTTTTCGTGTTGTTGATTTCTCGGCGTAGTGCTTCTTCCCCTATGCCTCCTAGTCGTATATTGTATTAGTGTAGTAGGATTGATCTGTAATACGGGAACCATAGGTAAAAACCTTTTGCTCAATACTAGAATTCACAATTGAAGCATCTAAGGCTGCATTAATCGTGGATACATGACAGAAGGGATTGCTTTTTTTTATATTAGAAACTTCACCTTCAAAAGCGTAGATTTTTTTCAATACTCGTTTTTCTTTCTATTCCAAATCGGCGAGAAATCAAAAAAATAATGATAATCAAATCGCACCATCTCTGTAATAAGTAAATGCCTCTTTTTCTCCGGAAGTTGTCGGAATGACTCGTAATAAGATATCGGCTACAATTGTAAAGGTTTTATCAATAAAATTTCCATTTATACGCGATCTTGGCATAGGTAGTAATCCATTCTATAACTCTTTTTATTTCCTTTACCTTTTCTTTTGTGAGAAAATTTTCTCACAAACAAAGGAATTGTATAGTACGAACTAACATAAAAGCGGACTCGTTAAAATAAAAAAACCTTCTATCTACTTCCAATTTTTTCCGGTCAAAAAAGGTATCTATTAACCATAATCTAAAAAACGATGAATAACTCGCTATTCACCCAGGTACTCAGTCATAATCCTGATGTCGGAGAGATGGCCGAGTGGTTGAAGGCGTAACATTGGAACTGTTATGTAGACTTTTGTTTACCGAGGGTTCGAATCCCTCTCTTTCCGTACTTTCAACTAATTCACCAATCTTACGTGATTGACCACAATGTATCAAATAAAATCAAAAAGAATAGATATAAAATCTACATTTCTTTGATATGGAAAATGCTGGGAAGAGCAAACAAGGGATCCAAACCCCCCTACCAATCTATGATACATGAATAGGAAAATGATTCCACGACAAAATCCCTTACCTTGTGCCCTTTTATTTTTAATCAAAAAAGGGGGGCAAGGGGGAGTTGTCCGAACTCTTGTTTTTAGTTATTTTTTTTACTTAAGTTAGAGTTAGGTTTATTAAGTCTGTCGAGAGTAATATTCTACGACAAGCAATTCATTTATTTTCAAACCGACGCATTTCCTATCTATTATTTGATTGACTAACCCTTCATATTGGAATGTGTGAAGAGTCAGATGGTTTGGCAATTCCTCGGGGGCAGATGAATCAAGAAGATTTTGAACCAAAGTTCTAGAGTTTTGTTCATCCTTCACTGTAATAATATCTCGGGGTTTGCAGCGATAACTTGGTATATCAACTATACGACCATTAACTAAAATATGTCCATGGTTAACTAATTGGCGCGCTTGAGGAATAGTCAAAGCCATACCCAATCGAAAAAGGATGTTATCCAAACGCATTTCAAGTAACTGTAATAAAACTTCACCAGTTGACCCCTTGGCTTTTCCGGCGATACGAACATATTTAAGTAATTGGCGTTCTGTAAGACCATAATGAAAACGCAATTTTTGTTTTTCTTCTAAACGAATACGATATTGAGATTTTTTTCCGGAGCGTGATTGGTTTCTAAGATCGCTTCCCGCCCTAGGCCTTTTACTAGTTAGTCCCGGTAAAGCCCCCAGACGGCGTATTTTTTTAAAACGAGGCCCTCGGTAACGTGACATAAAGACTCCTTTTTTTATTGAAATTGTACAAAACTAAACAAAATTAAAACTGAACTAAATGATAAATGACGTGAAATCCACTCCAATAAACTATTGGAATACAAAGAGTCAGAAGATATATTTTCTCAATATACAGATTTTTTTTATTGTATATACAATATATATAAATCAAATAAATCACAAAAATTTTCCTTTATTTTCTTGATTTATTTTGCAAAGATCTAACCCTTTTACCCAATATATATTCCTATATTGAAGTTTATATGACATAATATAAATGGCGTGGTAACTCTTGGAAAAAGGTGAAAGAAGTCTTTTCAATCTTCTTTGATTTTGAAAGTACATTAAAAATCATGTAAAAAAACGAAAAAATATGGAAAAGCCGGCTATCGGAATCGAACCGATGACCATCGCATTACAAATGCGATGCTCTAACCTCTGAGCTAAGCGGGCTCAAATAAAATAGCGCATGCATACAAATTCACTAAACTACTAGATCATATCAATTAACTATTCTATTCATATTTTTCCTTATCTATTTAGAATTAATCATATTCTATATATTCTAGAAAAGAATATAGCTCAAATAAATAGTGACTATCATTAAATAAAACATAACCTGAATTATATAATAGAATATAGCAATATATCGACTTTCTAATTTTGATTTCATTAGTTTCTAAATAAGAAAATCTTAATTAGATCAGAAATCGTTTTTTTTTAAGTTAAATGATATCTGATTTGAAATTCTTGTTTTTTTTGTTCTAACCTCATGCTATTATTATTATTTTATACTTTTTGTCTTTGTATTTTATTTCGAATATTATAGAATTATTAGAATTAATATTCGAAATGAATATTCGAATCGCATTTTTAGAATTATGCGAATTTCAAATCTACGAAGTAAACTTAGAATCTTTTTCCATTGCACATTGTAGGATTCTAAGTTTCAATAATAATCATAAACTTCTTTTCATGGAAGTAAAAAAAAAAAATCGACCGTTCGACTATTTCTTCAAATTTAAGACAAAGATGAGAAAAGGAAGAACATATATATGTTATGTAATATATAACCATATTGAATTGCAAATACAAAACTGATAGAATCTTTGTTGATTAGACTAAATCAATATGGATGGGGCTAAAAAAAAAATGAAAGAAGATACCAAAGAAATAAAATAAGTATCTATATGTAATGAATTCCAAGGTTTCGGCATAAGAAAAAATGGAAAGACATCATAACATCATAATGAGATCCTAATCTCAAAGCAAAAAAGGGGATATGGCGGAATTGGTAGACGCTACGGACTTAATTGGATTGAGCCTTGGTATGGAAACCTACTAAGTGATAACTTTCAAATTCAGAGAAACCCTGGAATTAACAATGGGCAATCCTGAGCCAAATCCCGGTTTACGCGAACAAACCAGAGTTTAGAAAGCGAGAAAAAAGGGATAGGTGCAGAGACTCAATGGAAGCTGTTCTAACAAATGGAGTTCACTACCTTGTGTTGATCAAATGATTCACTTGATAGTCTGATAAATCCTTGGTGAAACTTATTAATCGGACGAGAATAAAGATAGAGTCCCATTCTACATGTCAATACTGACAACAATGAAATTTATAGTAAGATGAAAATCCGTT